TTTGATCGAATATGCTACCAATCAATTTTTACCCCTTATTCTAGTGTGTGCTTCCGGAGGAGCCCGCATGCACGAAGGAAGTTTGAGCTTGATGCAAATGGCTAAAATATCTTCCGCTTTATATGATTTTAAATCGAATAAAAAGTCATTTTATGTATCAATCCTTACATCTCCTACGACTGGTGGGGTGACAGCAAGTTTTGGTATGTTGGGGGATATCGTTATTGGTGAACCCGACGCTTACATTGCATTTGCGGGTAAAAGAGTAATTGAACAAACATTAAATACGATAGTACCTGAAGGTTCACAAACAGCCGAAGTTTTATTTGAAAATGGTTTATTGGACCCAATAGTACCACGTAATCCGTTAAAGGGCGTTTTGAATGAGTTATTACAGCTACACAATTTTTTGCCTTTGAATTAAAAACTAAGCAGAGTCCTAAGTTAATAATAAAGTTCGAAATTCGTTAATTTTTTTTGCGAAAAAAATATTAAGTATTTAGTTATCGGAATCAAAGGAAAAATCCGAAAATTGATTTTTTTGGGGTGGCATAAGAAGAAATTATAGAAAGATAATGCAGATAATTTGTTTATCTGCATTATCTTTCTATATTCCTAATTCCTAAATAGGAACCTTCTATCAACAATATAAAAGAGCGAATTCTTTCTTCCGCGAAATTCAACTGGACAAGGTAAATGTAAACTAAATAAAACGAATTTCGTGTTCTTTTCTTACCTTCGGATTATAACCAATAACGAATTTGCCGGGAATTTCTAAGCGGAAAAAACTCTTTATTAAATTTATTAAAGTCAAATTCGAAAATGAAAGATTTTAGAAGACAAGAAAAAGATAAAAGATAATAGAAGAAAAGCAGAAGAAAACAAGTGGATTAATATCCATGTATTTCGTGTAGAAAAAAGTGCATTTAGTTAATTGTACACTCCCTGCATTTCACTTTATTCACTTTATTCTATATACTCACTTAGATATACTTAGTATAATTATATACGAATTAGAACAAATCTAAGCTATCTTTCTAACAATAGAATATAGCAATAATAGGTAAAAAGATTAATATAAAAATAACAGGTACAAATATTGAATCGAGGTGCCCATTCTATGACAATTCTCAACAACTTACCCCCTATTTTTGTGCCTTTAGTAGGCTTAGTCTTTCCAGCAATTGCAATGGCTTCTTTATCTCTTCATGTTCAAAAAAACAAGATTTTTTAAATCTGATAGATCTGATGGGGGAAATTTCATGTATTTTTTTCAAGACTTAGAGACTTAGACTTGGATCATAACACGGATATCTATTCAGTATAATATTGTATAAAATGCGGCTTTCTTCAAACATATCAAACATAAATGAAAGTTAAAGAGTTCTTGTGCAAACGTAAATATGATATATCAGTAAATTGGCTAATTGAAAAGAAATGGAAATTGGGGCGTATGCCTGAATTAAATGTAAAACCCATGGGGCTATATGTGTGTAAATAGGAGATTTTATGGGAAAGCTACTATTATTTTAGATCTAAGTCTAGATCTAAGGAATTTCTCCTAAAGATTCACATAAGAATATTGAGAGTTGGTGAACGTTACTTTGGAAAAAAAGGAAAGTCAAATTGATTTGGGCAAGTCTCCCACTTCCAATAAAATGCAATTGGATCTAGTATGAGTTGGCAATCAGAACATATATGGATAGAACTTATAGTGGGGTCTCGAAAAAAAAGTAATTTCTGCTGGGCCTTTATACTTTTTTTAGGTTCATTGGGGTTTTTATTAGTTGGAATTTCCAGTTATCTTGACAGAAATTTGATATCTTTATTTCCGTCTCAACAAATAATTTTTTTTCCACAAGGGATCGTAATGTCTTTCTATGGGATCGCCGGTCTATTTATTAGCTCTTATTTATGGTGCACAATTTCGTGGAATGTGGGTAGTGGTTATGATCGATTCGATAGAAAAGAAGGGATAGTGTGTATTTTTCGTTGGGGATTTCCTGGAAAAAATCGTCGCATCTTACTCCGATTCCTTATGAAAGATATTCAGTCGATCAGAATCGAAGTTAAAGAGGGTATTTATGCTCGGCACGTCCTTTATATGGAAATCAGAGGCCAGGGGGCCATTCCTTTGACTCGTACCGCTGAGCCACGAGAAATTGAGCAAAAGGCGGCGAAATTGGCCTATTTCTTGCGTGTACCAATTGAAGTATTTTGAAATGAACTGAACTGAAGAATAAACAATTTTCTTAGCGGGAGGTCAAGGTCAAAATCCCAAGTCAAGAGTCCTCTTTCTTATAGCATAATTTAACTGAAATGATTTTAGAATACTAATGAATCAAAAACGGCTTATATTCTATATACGTAAAATAGATTCTAAATACGGAAAAATTCGAAAACAAAACCCTTTTTTCCCTTATCCACAATTTTTTTATGCGTATGTAAATTCCCTAAATTCAGTAAGAAAAAGAGTACCAACCAAATCTAAATAACGGACTCATTTCATAGATAAAAAAAAAAGCATTTTGGAAAAAGATATAGAGAATAAGATATAGAAAAAAGAGATTCTCTTTTTTTTATACTATTAGAAATTTATAGGTTTGAAGCCTTGTAATAAAACTTATGCTTGATACAAGACTTTAGATCGTATAGAGTTAACGAATGAAGTGGATTCATTAAAAATTCACAGATGAAAAAATGAAAAAAAAACCATTTACCTCCATTCTCTATTTTACATCTATAGTATTTTTGCCCTGGTGGATCTCTTTTTTATTTAAAAAAAGTCTGGAATCTTGGGTTATTTATTGGTGGAATACAAGTAAATCCGAAACTTTTTTCAATGATACTCAAGAAAAGAGTATTCTAGCAAAATTCATAGAATTAGAAGAACTCCTCCTCTTGGACGAAATGATAAAGGAATACCCGGAACCGCATCTACAGAAGTTTCGTATCGAAATCCAAAAAGAAATGATCGAATGGATCAAGATGCACAATGAGGATCGTATCCATACAATTTTGCGCTTCTCCACAAATCTAATCTGTTTCGTTATTCTAAGCGGTTATTATATTCTAGGTAAAGAAAAACTTATTATTCTTAATTCCTGGGTTCAAGAATTCCTATATAACTTAAATGACACAATAAAAGCCCTTTCTATTCTTTTTTTAAGCGACTTATGTATAGGATTCCATTCAACCCCCGGTTGGGAACTAATGATTGGCTCTGTCTACAAAGATTTTGGATTTACTCATAATGATCAAATTTTACCTGTCCTTGCTTCCATTCTTCCAGTCATTGTTGATACGATTTTTAAATATTGGGTCTTCTATTATTTAAATCGTATATCTCCGTCACTTGTAGTGATTTATCATTCAATGAGTGATTGAAATGAAAAAGGATCCGCTGATCCAAATGGAATGTTTGTTATTTTGTCCATAAGTAAAACATTCAAAATCTTACTGTTTTTATACACTTCTTTTCTCTATACATCTAAGAGATTCGGATTCCTCCTAGATTTTAGTAAAAATTTTTCAGTAAATAGCAGCTTGGTAGATAGGGAACTTTAATAGGGACCCACCTAATTTTATTGTAGAAATTTTGGGGATCAACGATTGGACCATGCAAACTAGAAAGACCCTTTCTTGGATAAAAGAAGAGATTACTCGCTCCATTTCCGTATCGCTCATCATATATATAATAACTCGGGCATCCATTTCAAATGCATATCCCATTTTTGCACAGCAGGGTTATGAAAATCCACGCGAAGCAACTGGCCGTATTGTATGCGCCAATTGTCATTTAGCCAATAAGCCAGTGAGTATTGAGGTTCCCCAAGCGGTACTTCCGGATACTGTATTTGAAGCAGTTGTTCGAATTCCTTATGATATGCAACTGAAACAAGTTCTTGCCAATGGTAAAAAAGGTGCCTTGAATGTGGGGGCTGTTCTTATTTTACCCGAGGGGTTTGAATTAGCCCCTCCCGATCGTATTTCGCCAGAGATGAAAGAAAAGATAGGTAATCTTTTTTTTCAGAGTTATCGCCCCACTAAAAAAAATATTCTTGTGATAGGCCCTGTTCCTGGTCAGAAATATAGCGAAATCACCTTTCCTATTATTTCTCCAGACCCTGCTACTAAGAAGGACGTTCACTTCTTAAAATATCCCATATATGTAGGCGGAAACCGGGGAAGGGGTCAGATTTATCCCGACGGGAGCAAGAGTAACAATACGGTTTATAATGCTACAGCAACAGGTATAGTAAGCAAAATCATACGAAAAGAAAAAGGGGGATACGAAATAATCATAACGGATACGTCAGAGGGACGTCAAGTGACGGATATTATACCCCCAGGACCAGAACTTCTTATTTCAGAAGGCGAATCCATCAAACTGGATCAACCATTAACAAGTAATCCCAATGTGGGTGGATTTGGTCAGGGGGATGCGGAAATAGTACTTCAAGACCCATTACGTGTCCAAGGCCTTTTGTTCTTTTTGGCATCTGTTATTTTAGCACAAATCTTTTTGGTTCTTAAAAAGAAACAGTTTGAAAAGGTTCAATTATCCGAAATGAATTTTTAGATCTATGGATTTATCAACATCAAGTTCTTCAAAAGAAGAAAATTTTTGTTGAAAGCTATGTATGATCAAAAAAATTGTGTAAAGCCTTTTGCTTTTGTTTATATTCTTTTTAGATCGGTTTGGAGGAATTATTTTGACTTGTACCGCATTTCTAGTCATAGTATTTATACTTTCATAGTCTTTATACTTTTTATTTAGAGTTTCTATTAGTAATAATCTCTTAGTAATAAGAAGAAGACTTTTTTACCTTCTCCCCTCCTTTTTTGAATTTCCATTGGAATGGTGCGATTCTGTCACTATTGTCAGATTTCACTGTCATAGAATACATTAATAGCTTTTCTATTCTAATACTAATAGAATCAAATTCGACTACATACACATACTAAATAAGTAAGTGTAGAAGCAAAGGCTAAATGTG